AACAAATATATTGTTCTTTAAAAAAATGAACTGAAAATGAATTCGATAATAGAAAAAAATAGATTCGAATAGAATATATAGAGAAATAGGATATAAGCGGGTAGCGGGAATCGAACCCGCATCGTTAGCTTGGAAGGCTAAGGGTTATAGTCGACGTTCATGAATGAACGTCTCTACTTCAAAACCGAACGTGAAACTTTTGTTTCATTCAGCTCCTTTACAGAATAATTTAAGAGATAGATGGAATACATGAAAAACAAATCACCCATAACATCTATGTCAGCCTTTCGGTATGAATACATTTAAAACACGTTGCTTTTTAGATGATCCCTCTAGAAAAGGAGTATTAGAACAATCTGCTTTTTTCTAGTTACTTCGTTCTCTATTTCTATTTGAGAGAATCTTTAGGAAAAGAATAAAATTTCCGTCGAGCTTAATAAATATGTTGATCTTTCTAGTAAACTAAAAAAATTATTTAATAGCTATTTTGCTTCAATTTCTCCTATACAAAACAAATAAAAAAAAATGGAAGATTTAGTTACGATCGGAAACTCATTTTCTATATCATTCTCCCTGGATCCAATTGCAAAAACTTATGTTTCATAATTTTAGACTCAATTCTAATCTAAATTGTATACAAATTACGATAATGTATATTATTCCTCGAATCGTTCGTTGAGAGGTATAAAGGATTAAATCCCTTTAAGTAAGAAATAAAGTTTTTGATCGTGATATGAATCACGCAAGGGACCCCTTAACTATTAAGGGATCTATAGAACGAATCGCACTTTTACCACTAAACTATACCCGCTACAATACCATTATTGTATATAAAAGGATCTTTTGTCGAACAAGGGAATCCGTCCTAATTATGTAATAGGTGCATAATTTTACGATAATTAGAGTGTTGACGTGTTTCGTAAAGGGGCCCCCTAATGAAATTTCGAAAAGGGGGCGAATCTTATTTTTTTATTTTATTTTTGCTGAAGGTATAAAATCAACCCTCTTTATTTATATATAATAATATATAATAAATAGAAAAAAAAAGACAGATAAGATACATCAAATGACTATCAATCAATATCAAATAAGATATAAAGAAATCAAATAAGATATAAAGAAGGCTTTTTTCGAGCCCTACTTTCTTTTTGTTCTTTTTGTTTATGCGATGTATCATAAGCATAATAATTCTTTTTTTTTTTGAATTGGGGAGAGATGGCTGAGTGGACTAAAGCGGCAGATTGCTAATCCGTTGTACGAATTTTTGTACCGAGGGTTCGAATCCCTCTCTTTCCGTTTATTGATGATTTGGTACTTTTTTCTTTTGAAGTTATAGAGTTTCTTTTTTTTTCTTCCCTCTTTGTTTCATTTTTTTACTAGTTAAAGATGTAAAATATTAAAGATGTAAAATAGATAAAAAAATATATATATATATATATTTTTTTATCCAGCACAAGTAAGCAAAAAAAAGATTTTCTTATTCTTCACGTCCAGGATTACGTCCTGGATCATTAGATAGGAATCCAAAGATGAAAAGAGAAACAAAGAATATCACTATCGTGTAAACAAATAGTTTTAGAGTAAGCATTACAAAATCTCCAAGATAATTAAAAAAAAAACGACAGAGAAAGAGAATCGATTCTCTTCTATTTCATATTATGTTTCCTTTGATACTAAGTTTATAAGATGATACTAAGTTTATAAGAAATAAAGTAATTTCAAAAAAAAAAAAACTTAGGAAATTGATTTGTAGTAAGAATTGAGTCTACCAAAATTTTTTTTCATATCCACGATCAAGATCTAGGTATTGGTGGTGGACTCCAATCGAATAATAGAATTTGCATTTTTTAATGGAAAAAACAGAAATGATGAGATGGTCCTGATTTTTATTGTCTATCCAAAAATTTTTATATTTGGAATCAAGGATTCACGCTGTAAAACTTATCTGATCTTTTAAAATGTTATCCTTTTTATTTTCGAATAAATGCTTCATTTTTTTCGGGCATTATTCAAATTCAATCAAATTAAAGATCTTATCGAAAACTTACAGCAGCTTGCCAAACAAAAGCTAAGAGAAAAAAGAGTAAGGGTATTACTGGCATAAAATCTACAATTGGATTCAAAAAAGCGTAGGCTTCAGGTAATTTTGCCAAAAAAAAACTACTTGAATAAAGGGCAGAGTAAATACAAATACAGACCAAGCTAAAGATATTAAGCATAACAAAAATGTTGTTCTTTAAGAAAATAAATTGTATTTTTTCTTTTTTTTAATTCTCATTTTTATTGTATTTTTTTATATTATGTTATTTTATTATTATATATATAATTATTATATATATAATTATATATGATATGATTTATTATATATAATTTATATAATTTGATTTATTATTATTATTTTTATTTATTATACTCTTATATTTAATTATTTAATATTTAAAATGAAATAGAAATAAAAATAATTTGAAAAAAAAAAATAGAAAATAATAGAATATAAATAAGTCAACTATTGAATTTATATTGATAGCTATTGAATTTATATTGATAGATAGGAATATTACTAAATTCAGTAAAAAACTAAAAAAATGAATCAACTAAGATAAGATCATACCCCCAATCCCTTTTTCATTTGAACTTATCCAGTTCAAAACAGTTTCATTCTGAAATCAAAAATTGAAGAAATCATATATTCATACAATATCTTAATTGAATTCTATGTAATGATCAATCAATTAAGTTTAATTCGATATTTATGCATATCCAAATTTTAGTAACAATTTTAGTAACAATTTAATTTATTCGATAGAATAAATTAGAATAAATTTAGAACTGGAATTGACGAACAACCCATAATAGTATTTATTAGTGTCGAATCAAAAATGGGGCGTGGCCAAGCGGTAAGGCAACGGGTTTTGGTCCCGTTATTCGAAGGTTCGAATCCTTCCGTCCCAGATCCTATCTATTCATGATATATACCTATTTGAATATAAATAGTATATCCGAATAAAGATTAGTTTTTCTTTTTCTTAAAGAAATTCATTTTCTATTCATACCTAATTTCGCATTTCCCTGTTATTAACAGGGAATCTAATTTTTAGATTACAAAGAGTTATAAATGGTTTTTTAAATACTTACTCGCTCGTTATTATTATTATCGGTTATTAATCAGTGATCTATACTTAAATGACTATTCATCTATTATATTTTCATGTAAATAGAGGAAAAAGCTCTATGGAAAAACGGTGGTTCAATTCAATGATGTTTAATAGGGGTTTAGAATACAGGTGTGGTTTAAGTAAATCAATAGACAGTTTTGGTCCTATTGAAAATAACAGTGTAAACGAAGACCCATCTATTTTAACTGATATGGATAATACTAGTCATAATTGGAAAAACAATAGTGAGAATTCTAGTTATAGCCATGGTGATTATTTAGTAGATGTGAGGAACATACGGAATTTCCTATCTGATAAAACTTTATTAGTTAGGGGTAGTAATAGGAATAGTTATTCCATATATTTTGGTATTGAAAATCAAATTTTGGAGATTGAAAAGAATCATTCTTTTTTAAATGAACCAGAAAGTTTTAATGATCATAATGACAGATATGATACTAAATATAATTGGATTAATAAGATTAATAGTTGTATTGAAAGTTATCTTCGTTCTGAAATCGGTATTGATAGTGACATTTTAGATGATAGTGACATTTTAGATGATAGTGACAATGATAGTGACATTTTAGATGATAGTGACATTTTAGATGATAGTGACAATGATAGTGACATTTTAGATGATAGTGACAATGATAGTGACATTTTAGATGATAGTGACAATGATAGTGACAATGATAGTTACATTTTAAATAATTTTTATTTTATGACATCATTAGATGATAGCAATGATAGTGACATTTTAGATGATAGCAATGATAGCAATGATAGTGACATTTTAGATGATAGCAATGATAGCAATGATAGTGACATTTTAGATGATAGCAATGATAGCAATGATAGTGACATTTTAGATGATAGCAATGATAGTGACAAATACAATGACAGTGACTTTAACATTTCTGATAAGGTCCAAAATAGTAGTGAAATCGAGAGTACTAGTATAATAACTATCACAAATGATACAAATGATAGTGGCACAAATGCTACAAATGATAGTGGCACAAATGATAGTGGCACAAATGATACAAATGATAGTGGCACAAAAGATAGTGGCACAAATGATACAAATGATAGTGGCACAAAAGATACAAATGATAGTGGCACAAAAGATACAAATGATAGTGGCACAAAAGATACAAATGATAGTGGCACAAAAGATACAAATGATAGTGGCACAAAAGATTATTCGCATTTGTGGGTTGCCTGCGACAGTTGTGAGCGTCTCAATTATAAGAAACATTTAAAATCACAAATGAATCTTTGTGAATTCTGTGGATGTGAAATAACAGATCGAAATGATACAGATGATGATACAGATGATAGTGGCACAAAAGATACAAATGATAGTGGCACAAAAGATACAAATGATAGTGGCACAAAAGATTATTCGCATTTGTGGGTTGCCTGCGACAGTTGTGAGAGTCTCAATTATAAGAAACATTTAAAATCAAGAATGAATCTTTGTGAATACTGTGAATGTCATTTGAAAATGAGCAGTTCAGATCGAATTGAACTTTTGATTGATCCAGGTACTTGGAATCCTATGGATGAAGACATGTTCTCTGTGGATCCCCTTGAATGGACTTCGGATTCGCATTCGGAAGACGAACCTTCTGAAAATAGTCTTGGTATTGATTTTTCTGAAAATGATTCTCCAGAAAATTATTTTTATGTAAATGATTCTTATTTTTCTGAAAATAATTCTTCTGAAGATGATTCTTATGAAGATGAAGATGATTCTTCTGAAAATAGTTCGGAAGACGAACCTTCTGAAGAGGAAGAGGAAGAGGAAGAGGACGATTATCTAAATCGTCTTGATTCTTATCAAAACAGAACCGGATTACTCGAGGCGGTTCAAACAGGCACAGGTCAACTAAATGGTATTCCTGTAGCAATTGGTATTATGGATTTTGAGTTTATCGGGGGTAGTATGGGATCCGTAGTGGGTGAGAAAATCACTAGGTTGATTGAATATGCTACCAATCAACTTTTACCTCTTATTATAGTATGTGCGTCTGGAGGAGCGCGTATGCAAGAAGGAAGTTTGAGCTTAATGCAAATGGCTAAAATTTCTTCTGCTTTATATAATTATCAAATCAATCAAAAGTTATTCTATGTATCGATACTTACATCTCCCACTACTGGTGGGGTAATAGCTAGTTTTGGAATGTTGGGGGATATCGTTATTGTTGAACCCGATGCTTACATAGCATTTGCAGGTAAAAGAGTAATTGAACAAACGTTGAATACGGAAGTGCCCGAAGGTTCACAATCGGCTGAATTTTTATTCGAAAAGGGCGCATTTGATTCAATCGTACCACGTAAATATTTAAAAGAGTTTTTAAGTCAGTTATTTCATTTCAATGGTTTATTTCCTTTGACTCAAACTGAAAAATAATTCAGACTCTAATTTCATTTTTTTGTTTTCAATTTGGAACTTCAAATAGAATTTTAATAAATTCTTATTATTATTATACAAAAATCAAATTAGAACACACAAAAGTAATAAGATAAGAATAGAAAAATACTAAGAATAATATAATAAAAACATTTATTATCACATGTTTCTTGTAGAAATAGAGGGCAAAAGAAATCAAGTTATTTCGTTCTACACTCTTTATCTTTAATAAGACATTTATTATTTTTAGATTTTTCCTTTTGATTCTTAATCAATCTTATTCATTTTTTTTCTTTGATTATGGATTTATTTTATTATATACTTAATTATGTATTATGTATACTCCGTATATAATAGATCTATCTATTCATCTCTATTCATTTAGATATACTTAGTCTAATTTTTAAAATAGACTAAGTATAAGTCTATATGAATTCGAGTGATTATAGACTATCTTTAATATAAGAAAAATCAAAATATATATTAATATACCAATCAACAAAAAATAACATAACAGGTACAAATACGAAATTGAGGTACCCCATTTTATGATAAACTTACCTTCCCTTTTTGTTCCTTTAGTGGGCCTAGTCTTTCCGGCAGTTGCAATGGCTTCTTTATTTCTTCATGTTCAAAAAAAGAAGATTTTTTAGATAAGGGCAAAAGTACTACTATTAATATTATATTACCTTAATAAGATAAGGAGTATTTAATATAACTACATATAACAACAAAACTATTAATATAACAAAAAAAAAAAAATAACAGGTACAAATATGAAATTGAGGTACCCATTTTATGATAAACGTTTATGTGTTTTTAGTGGGCCTTGTCTTAATTGTAATGTCTGCTTTATTGGTTAATGTTCCAAAATTCATTAGTTGGGGATCAGAAAAACATGGTTGTCGTTCACAAGACGCATGGCTTGACATTGTACCGGGGTCCCGAAAACCAATCAATTTCTTCTGGGCTTCTTTCACTCTTTTAGGTTCATTGGGGGTGTTATATATTTCAGTTTCCAGTTATTATGGTAGACATTTTTTCTCTTTGATTTCATCTGAATTTGTCGTTCCTTTTTTGCCACAAGGGGTCACCCTGACTTTTTATGGAATCGCAGGTCTTTTTCTAAGTTTACATTGGTGGCTTCTAATTTTTTGGAATGTGGGGAGTGGTTATAATTTTTTCGATAAAAAAAATAGAATGGTGTGTTTTTTTCGTTACGGATTTCCTGGAACATATCGTCGTATTTTTCTCCGAGTTCGTATGGAAGAAATTCAGTCCCTCATACTACAAGCTAACCCTAACCCAGAACCCAGTAGTGGTGTCCTTTATATGCAAACAAGAGAACAGGGGACCATTCCTTTGACTCCTGTTGATTATGATAGGACTCCACGCAACGTTATACAAAAAGCTTGGGACTTGTCCAGATTCTTGAGTCTACCAATGGAAATCGTTCCATATTCTTGAGTCTACCAATAGAAATCGTTGTATCAAAAAAATAAAAGCTTTCTCTAAGAAAGCTTTTATTTTTTGATTTCTGTATTATTTTGTATTCTTTATTTCCAATTTCCAAATGAAAGGAAAAAAAAACTTCCGAATTACAAATAAAAAAAGCGAGAATTGATACATAGGCTAGGCTCTATTACTTGTATTTACTTGTAATAGAACTTATGCTTGATAGAAAAATGATTATTCTATATAGTTATAGTTGACAAATGAGATGAAACTGAGTTCATTAAAGACGAAAAATGTCAAAAAAGAAAGCATTCATTCCCCTTCTATGTCTTACATCTATAGTCTTTTTGCCCTGGTGCATCTCTTTTACATTTAAGAAAAGTCTGGAATCTTGGATTACTAATTGGTGGAATACGAAACAATCCGAAATTTTCTTGAATATTATTCAAGAAAAAACGATTTTAAATAAATTTATAGAGTTCGAGGAACTGTTCCTCTTGGATGAAATGCTAAAGGAATACCCGGAAACACATTTACAAAATCTTCGTATGGAAATCTACAAAGAAACCATCCAATTGATGGAGACGAACAACCAAGACCGTATGCATACGATTTTGCATTTCTGTACAAATATAATATGTTTCCTTATTCTAAGTGGTTATTCTATTAGGGGTAATCAAGAACTCATTATTCTTAACTCTTGGGTTCAAGAATTTCTATATAACTTAAGTGATACAATAAAAGCTTTTTCTATCCTTTTATTAACTGATTTATGTATAGGATTCCATTCAACTCATGGTTGGGAACTAATGATTGGGTCTGTCTATAAAGATTTTGGATTTACTCAGAATGATCAAATTATATCTGGTCTTGTTTCCACTTTTCCAGTCATTTTAGATACAATTTTAAAATACTGGATTTTCCGTTATTTAAATCGTGTATCTCCGTCACTTGTAGTGATTTATCATTCAATGAATGACTGAAAAAACGATCCACTGATCCAATTATAAAATTTGTTTTTTTTTGTATCTAAAAGCTAAACATTAAAAAATTGACTTATTCTTTTTTCTTTTTCGTTCGACTCGTATTCTTCCTATATTCTAGGAAAATCTTTTTAGTAAATAGCAGAATAATGGATAGGGAACTATGCCAGTAACCTACCTAATCTTATTGTAGAAATTTTCAGGATGAATGATTGGACCATGCAAACTAGAAATGCTTTTTCTTGGATAAAGGAAGAGATTACCCGATTCATTTCCGTATTGTTCATGATATATATAATAACTCGAGCACCCATTTCAAATGCATATCCCATTTTTGCTCAACAGGGTTATGAAAATCCGAGAGAAGCTACCGGGCGGATTGTATGTGCTAATTGCCATTTAGCTAATAAGCCTGTAGATATTGAGGTTCCACAAGCGGTACTTCCCGATACTGTATTTGAAGCAATTGTTCGAATTCCTTATGATATGCAAGTTAAACAAGTTCTTGCTAATGGTAAAAAAGGGGCTTTGAATGTAGGTGCTGTTCTTATTTTACCAGAGGGTTTTGAATTGGCCCCTCCTGATCGTATTTCGCCCGAGATTAAAGAAAAGATAGGTAATTTATCTTTTCAAAGCTATCGTCCCACAAAAAAAAATATTCTTGTGGTAGGCCCCGTTCCTGGGAAGAAATATAGTGAAATTACCTTCCCTATTCTTTCTCCAGATCCCGCTACTAAGAGAGATGTTCACTTCTTAAAATATCCTATATACGTAGGCGGGAATAGGGGAAGGGGTCAGATTTATCCCGACGGGAGCAAGAGTAATAATAATGTTTATAATGCTACATCAACAGGTATAGTAAAAAAAATTATACGAAAAGAAAAAGGTGGATACGAAATAACCATAGTGGATGCATCGGATGGACGTGAAGTGCTTGATATTATACCACCAGGACCAGAACTTCTTGTTTCAGAGGGTGAATCTATCAAACTTGATCAACCATTAACGAGTAATCCTAATGTGGGTGGATTTGGTCAGGGGGATGCGGAAATAGTGCTTCAAGATCCGTTACGTGTACAAGGTCTGTTGTTCTTCTTGGCATCTATTGTTTTGGCACAAATCTTTTTGGTTCTTAAAAAGAAACAATTTGAAAAGGTTCAATTGTCCGAAATGAATTTTTAGGTATAAAGAACTCAATTTTTGTTGATAAATTATGGAAAGACCTTTTGGTTTTTCTAGTTTTTTTCTCCTCGATTTAACGAATTCCTTAGTACCGTAGAACTAGTCAGTCATAGTATGTATATTGTGAAGAAGAGTTTTTTACTTTGGTTCTTGTCTTTTTTTTTCAACTCTACAATTAATTCGAACATATGATTATGTCGCTGTTTTCACATTTCTATGCGCTAGAATAGAAATATATTAATCCTTTTCTATTGTAATAGAATTAAATTCCACTCGATACTAAACCTAAAAAAAAACTAGGCAGAGAATATTATATATTATATTAAGTAAAGTAGAAATAGGGAAAACAGGATTCTAGGATGGATAATTTGTCTTTTCCTAGAGTCCCATTCCTTATTGTTTATATCGAAATAGATACGTAGTGAAATAATGGACAAACCAAAAAGAGCGCGAATTTAATTCACTAAATAAACTTCCTTAATTAACTGAAAAAAAAAAAAAAATCATAATAATTAAATCATAATTCTATATTATTACAGAATAAAATCTATTTAAAATCTATTTAGAGTAAGATTCCGTTAGTATAGTATCAAAAAGGTTCGTTTCTACAGAATATTTGACCGCTAGAAAATAGATTCTATAATTAATCATTCTTGCAAAATAAAATTCGTAGAATACAATATTATTGCGCCACCCAGAAGAATTAAATCAAGTGATTTATTCTTTCTTTTACTTTTCGTTCAACTTTAAAGCAAAAGTATCGACAGATATTATCCAAAATAAAAAAATGTTTTGAACAAATTAAT